GCTAACGTAGCTTAATTAAAGTATAACCCTGAAGACGTTAAGATGAGCCCTAAAAAGCTCCGTAAGCACAAAGGCTTGGTCCTGACTTTATTATCAGCTACAACTAAACTTACACATGCAAGTATCCGCACCCCTGTGAGAATGCCCTACAGTCTCCCTTACTACGGAAACAAGGAGCTGGTATCAGGCACATAAAATCATAGCCCATGACGCCTTGCTTAGCCACACCCTCAAGGGAACTCAGCAGTGATAAATATTAAGCCATGAGTGAAAACTTGACTTAGTTAAAGTAAAAAGAGCCGGTAAAACTCGTGCCAGCCACCGCGGTTATACGAGAGGCTCAGGTTGATAATTAACGGCGTAAAGAGTGGTTAAATTAACAACAAAACTAAGGCCGAAAATTTTCACAGCTGTTATACGCACTCGAAGATAAGAAGCTCAACTACGAAAGTGACCTTATATGTTTGAACCCACGAAAGCCAAGACACAAACTGGGATTAGATACCCCACTATGCTTGGCCCTAAACATTGATAGACTATTACACTCCCTATTCGCCAGGGTACTACGAGCATTAGCTTAAAACCCAAAGGACTTGGCGGTGCTTAAGATCCACCTAGAGGAGCCTGTTCTAGAACCGATAACCCCCGTTCAACCTCACCCTCTCTTGTTTTTCCCGCCTATATACCGCCGTCGTCAGCTTACCCTGTGAAGGATCAACAGTAAGCAAAAATGGCAAAGCCCAAAACGTCAGGTCGAGGTGTAGCGTATGAGAGGGGAAGAAATGGGCTACATTTTCTAAATTAGAAAACTACGAATAATACATTGAAACATGTGTTTAAAGGAGGATTTAGCAGTAAGCAGAAAATAGAGCGTTCAGCTGAAACCGGCCCTAAAGCGCGCACACACCGCCCGTCACTCTCCCCAAGCTATAAACTTCTACATAATTAAAACATTAAAACTGCAAAGGGGAGGCAAGTCGTAACATGGTAAGTGTACCGGAAGGTGTACTTGGAAAAATCAAAGTGTAGCTAAGATAGAAAAGCATCTCCCTTACACCGAGAAGTCATCCGTGCAAATCGGATCACCTTGATACCCAACAACTAGCCTCAAACCAAACCCAACAAAACACTATTAATAACCCCTCAAACCCTATAAATATAAAACAAACCATTTTTCCCCCCTAGTATGGGCGACAGAAAAGGAACGTCTAAGAGCAATAGATAAAGTACCGCAAGGGAACGTTGAAAGAGAAATGAAACAAATCAGTAAAGTAAGAAAAAGCAGAGACTAATCCTCGTACCTTTTGCATCATGATTTAGCTAGAAAATTTCAAGCAAAGAGCACTTTAGTTTGCCTTCCCGAAACTAAGTGAGCTACTCCAAGACAGCCTAAAATAGGGCCAACCCGTCTCTGTGGCAAAAGAGTGGGAAGAGCTTAGAGTAGAGGTGACAGACCTACCGAACTTAGTTATAGCTGGTTGCCTGAGAAATGAATAGAAGTTCAGCTTTTTGGTTTCTCCTTTCAACTTTATTTATTTAAACTGATTCAAAAGAACCAAAGAAGTTAGTTAAAGGAGGTACAGCTCCTTTAAATAAAGATACAACTTTTTCAGATGGATAAAGATCATAATAACTAAAGGATAAGTGTTTTAGTGGGCCTAAAAGCAGCCATCTACAAGAAAGCGTTAAAGCTCAGACACACCCCCTCATCCATTAATTCAGATAAAATATCTTATTCCCCTAGTAATATCAGGCCGCTCCATATCATTATGGAGGTGATAATGCTAATATGAGTAATAAGAGAGTAAGACTCTCTCCACGCACACGTGTATATCGAAACGGACACTCCACCGAAAATTACCGGCCCCAAACAAAGAGGGAATTGAATGATAAATTAAACAACAAGAAGACCATTCAACAATAACCGTTAACCCCACACTGGTGTGCTAAAAAGGAAAGACTAAAAGAAAAAGAAGGAACTCGGCAAACATAAGCCTCGCCTGTTTACCAAAAACATCGCCTCTTGCAAAAACTAAGAATAAGAGGTCCCGCCTGCCCTGTGACAAAAAGTTTAACGGCCGCGGTATTTTGACCGTGCAAAGGTAGCGCAATCACTTGTCTTTTAAATGAAGACCTGTATGAATGGCACGACGAGGGCTTGACTGTCTCCTTTTTCTAGTCAATGAAATTGATCTCCCCGTGCAGAAGCGGGGATAAGAACATAAGACGAGAAGACCCTATGGAGCTTTAGACACCAAAACAGATCTTGTTAAATAACCCCAAATAAAGGAAAAAACCAAAAGAACAACTGTCCTAATGTCTTTGGTTGGGGCGACCGCGGGGAAACAAACAACCCCCACGTGGACCGAGAGCATACTCTTACAGCTAAGAGACACTACTCTAAGCAACAGAAATTCTGACCATTAGATCCGGCAATGCCGATCAACGGACCGAGTTACCCTAGGGATAACAGCGCAATCCTCTTTTAGAGTCCATATCGACAAGAGGGTTTACGACCTCGATGTTGGATCAGGACATCCTAATGGTGCAGCCGCTATTAAGGGTTCGTTTGTTCAACGATTAAAGTCCTACGTGATCTGAGTTCAGACCGGAGTAATCCAGGTCAGTTTCTATCTATGCTATGATCTTTTCTAGTACGAAAGGACCGAAAAGAAGGGGCCAATACTGAAAGCACGCCCCACCCCTACCTAATGAAGACAACTTAATTAGGCAAGGGGGCATACCTCTTTGCCTAAGAAAATGGCATGTTAAGGTGGCAGAGCCCGGCTAATGCAAAAGACCTAAGCCCTTTTAACAGGGGTTCAAATCCCCTCCTTAACTATGATCTCAATTCTTCTAACACACATTATTAACCCATTAATTTATATTGTCCCAGTATTATTAGCCGTTGCTTTCTTTACCCTAGTTGAACGGAAAGTACTTGGATATATGCAGTTACGAAAGGGGCCAAACGTCGTTGGCCCTTTCGGACTTCTACAACCAATTGCTGACGGTGTAAAACTCTTTATTAAAGAGCCTGTCCGCCCTTCAATATCTTCACCAATTCTTTTTGTTATAGCCCCTATTCTGGCTTTAACCCTTGCACTAACCCTTTGAGCACCCATTCCAATACCTTTTCCCGTATTAGACTTAAATCTTGGTATCCTCTTTATTCTCGCTATTTCAAGTCTTGCCGTATATTCTATCTTAGGGTCAGGATGAGCATCAAATTCAAAATATGCTTTAATTGGGGCCCTACGCGCCGTAGCTCAAACAATTTCCTACGAAGTAAGTCTGGGCCTAATTTTACTTAACGCAATTATTATTACAGGAGGTTTTACACTCCAAACCTTCAGCACAGCTCAAGAAAGCATTTGACTAATTTTTCCTGCCTGACCTCTCGCCGCAATGTGATATATCTCTACACTTGCTGAAACAAACCGAGCCCCCTTTGATTTAACAGAAGGGGAATCTGAGTTAGTTTCGGGGTTTAATGTAGAATATGCAGGAGGCCCATTCGCATTGTTCTTTTTAGCCGAGTACGCAAACATTCTTCTAATAAATACACTTTCCGCCATTCTTTTCCTAGGGGCATCCTACATTCCATCTATCCCAGAACTCACTACAGTAAACCTAATAACTAAAGCAGCCCTACTCTCATTAGTATTCTTATGAGTGCGTGCCTCCTATCCCCGCTTTCGGTATGATCAACTAATACACCTAATTTGAAAAAGTTTTCTGCCGCTTACACTGGCCTTAGTAATCTGACACCTATCACTGCCAATCGCTTTCGCAGGTCTACCCCCTCAGTTCTAAACTAAAGCCTAAAGGAACTGTGCCTGAAATAAAGGACCACTTTGATGTAGTGAATCATAAGGGTTAAAGTCCCTTCAGTTCCTATGTAACTTTTAGAAAGAAGGGGTTTGAACCCTACCTAAAGAGATCAAAACTCTTTGTGCTTCCACTACACTACTTCCTAGTAAAGTCAGCTAATTAAGCTTTTGGGCCCATACCCCAAAAATGTAGGTTAAACCCCTTCCTTTACTAATGAATCCCCATATTTTATCTATTATACTTTTTGGACTTGGACTAGGCACTACTATTACATTTGCAAGCTCTCACTGACTATTAGCATGAATAGGCCTTGAAATTAATACTCTTGCCATCCTTCCACTAATAACACAACGTCATCACCCCCGAGCAGTAGAAGCAACCACTAAATATTTTCTAACACAAGCAACTGCAGCCGCCACACTTTTATTTGCCAGTACCACAAATGCATGAATTACAGGCGAATGAAATATTCAACAAATGTCCAACCCTTTTTCTTCAACCCTCATTATTCTGGCCCTCTCACTTAAAATTGGATTAGCACCAATACATGCTTGAATGCCCGAAGTCCTACAAGGCTTAGATTTAACCACGGGATTAGTTATAGCTACATGACAAAAGCTAGCCCCATTTGCCTTACTTCTTCAAATTCAACCAAACAACCCCACCCTGCCCGTTATCATTGGGTTATTCTCTGTACTTATTGGTGGCTGAGGAGGGCTCAATCAGACACAATTACGAAAAATCCTAGCTTATTCATCAATTGCTCACCTAGGCTGAATAATATTAATCCTTTCTTTCCTCCCCTCTTTAACACTTTTAACACTTCTAACATATTTTCTCATAACATTTTCAACTTTTCTAGTATTTAAGACAAATAAAGCAACCACTATTAATATACTAGCTATTTCATGAACTAAAACCCCCGTCCTCACAGCCCTCACACCCTTAATTCTTCTATCCCTCGGAGGCCTTCCCCCATTGACTGGTTTTATACCAAAATGACTCATCATCCAAGAATTAACTAAACAAGAATTAGGACTAACAGCCACTCTAGCAGCCTTAAGTGCCCTTCTAAGCCTATATTTTTATCTACGACTATCCTACGCAATAACCCTTACTATATCCCCAAATATCCTAACCGGCTCCGCCCCTTGACGACTTACATCTAATTTTAATACACTACCATTGGCCATTGCAACAATTAGCACAATTTCCCTACTCCCCCTGATACCGGCAATAGTAACTCTATTACAACTTTAAGGAACTTAGGATAGTATCAAGACCAAGGGCCTTCAAAGCCCTAAGCAAGAGTGAAAATCTCTTAGTTCCTGATAAGACCTGCAAGACATTAACTCACATCTACTGTATGCAAAACAGTCACTTTAATTAAGCTAAGGCCTTATCTAGATGAGCAGGCCTCGATCCTACAAAATCTTAGTTAACAGCTAAGCGCCCAAACCAACGAGCATTCATCTAGCTTTCCCCGCCTGCCTTTAAAAAGGCGGGGAAAGCCCCGGCCGGTAATTAGCCTGCTTCTTGAGATTTGCAATCTCATATGTTTAAACACCTCGGGGCTTGGTAAGAAGAGGACTCAAACCTCTGTATATGGGGCTACAATCCACCGCTTAAATCTCAGCCATCCTACCTGTGGCAATCACACGTTGATTTTTCTCGACCAATCACAAAGATATCGGCACCCTCTATTTAATTTTTGGTGCTTGAGCTGGAATAGTCGGTACAGCTTTAAGCTTGCTTATTCGAGCAGAACTAAGCCAACCGGGATCTCTCCTAGGAGATGATCAGATTTACAATGTAATTGTTACTGCGCATGCTTTCGTAATAATTTTCTTTATAGTAATGCCCGTAATAATTGGGGGTTTTGGCAATTGGCTAATTCCTCTAATGATCGGTGCCCCTGACATAGCATTCCCTCGAATAAATAACATAAGCTTTTGACTACTGCCTCCATCTTTCCTATTACTATTAGCTTCTTCTGGAGTAGAAGCGGGAGTAGGGACTGGTTGGACGGTATACCCTCCCTTAGCCAGCAACTTAGCCCATGCAGGAGCCTCCGTTGATTTGGCCATCTTTTCACTTCATCTGGCGGGAGTTTCTTCTATTCTGGGGGCAATCAATTTTATTACAACTATTATTAATATGAAACCACCTGCAATCTCCCAATACCAAACACCCCTGTTTGTTTGAGCTGTTCTAATTACAGCCGTACTACTATTACTATCTCTACCTGTTTTAGCAGCCGGGATTACCATACTTTTAACAGACCGAAACTTAAACACCACTTTCTTCGACCCGGCCGGTGGTGGAGACCCAATCTTGTACCAGCACTTATTTTGATTCTTCGGACATCCTGAGGTTTACATTTTAATCCTGCCTGGATTTGGAATAATTTCCCACATTGTGGCTTATTATGCAGGTAAAAAAGAACCCTTTGGCTACATGGGTATGGTATGAGCAATAATAGCAATTGGATTACTAGGCTTTATTGTATGAGCCCATCATATGTTCACAGTTGGAATAGACGTAGACACTCGAGCATACTTTACCTCCGCCACAATAATTATTGCTATCCCCACTGGTGTTAAAGTGTTTAGTTGACTAGCTACTCTTCATGGAGGAACTATTAAATGAGACACTCCTCTACTATGGGCTTTAGGTTTTATTTTTCTCTTTACAGTGGGAGGTTTAACTGGAATTGTTTTAGCCAATTCTTCTTTAGATATTGTTCTTCATGACACATACTACGTAGTAGCCCACTTCCATTACGTATTATCCATGGGAGCCGTATTTGCCATTATAGGAGCATTTGTACACTGGTTCCCTCTTTTTACAGGATATACCTTCCACGAAACACTTTCTAAAATCCACTTTGGTGTAATATTTATCGGCGTTAATCTTACATTTTTTCCCCAGCACTTCTTAGGCTTAGCAGGAATGCCTCGGCGATACTCAGATTACCCAGATGCCTATACCCTGTGAAATACAATATCTTCAATTGGCTCTTTAATTTCACTTGTTGCAGTTATTTTATTTTTATACATTATTTGAGAAGCATTTGTTTCTAAACGAGAAGTTTTATCTACAGAAATAACTATAACTAACGTAGAATGACTTCACGGCTGCCCTCCTCCCTACCACACATTTGAAGAGCCCGCATTCGTTCAAGTAAAATCTTAGCCCGAGAAAGGAAGGAATCGAACCCCCATAAACTGGTTTCAAGCCAACCGCATAGCCACTCTGCCACTTTCTTTATAAGATACTAGTAAAAAGATATTACATTGCCTTGTCAAGGCAAAATTGAAGGTTAAACCCCTCCGTATCTTGCACTCAATGGCACATCCCTCCCTATTAGGATTCCAAGACGCTGCTTCCCCCGTAATAGAAGAACTTCTTCAATTCCATGATCATGCCTTAGTAATTTTATTTCTAATTAGTGCATTTGTACTTTACATTATTGTGGCTATAGTAACCACAAAATTAACAAATAAATATATTCTAGACTCACAAGAAATTGAAATCATTTGAACAATCCTCCCCGCTATTATTCTTATTTCAATTGCTCTACCTTCTTTACGAATTCTATATATAATGGATGAAATTAATAATCCACATCTTACAGTTAAAGCCGTGGGCCACCAATGATATTGAAGTTACGAGTACACCGATTATGAGAACCTTGAGTTTGACTCTTACATAATCCCCACCCAAGACCTAGCTCCTGGCCAATTCCGTCTTTTAGAAACAGACCATCGTATAGTAGTTCCGTTTAATTCACCTATTCGCGTAATAGTAACAGCTGATGATGTTCTCCACTCTTGAGCAGTGCCCTCCCTTGGTATTAAACTTGATGCAGTCCCTGGCCGCCTAAACCAAACAGCCTTTGTTGCTTCCCGACCAGGCATCTTTTATGGACAGTGCTCAGAGATCTGTGGAGCAAACCACAGCTTCATGCCTATTGTTGTAGAAGCCGTACCATTAAAACACTTTGAAAACTGATCTTACTTAATAATTAAAGACGCCTCACTAAGAAGCTAAATGGTAAAAGCGTTAGCCTTTTAAGCTAAAGAATGGTGATTACCAACCACCCTTAGTGGAATGCCTCAACTAAACCCAGCCCCTTGACTAGCTATTTTATTTTTTTCTTGATTTATTTTTTTAACTATCATTCCCCCAAAAATTATGGCCCACACATTCCCTAACGAATCAGCCCTTAAAGATTCAAAGAAACCTAAAACAGAACCCTGAAACTGACCATGGCACTAAACTTCTTCGACCAATTTGCAAGTCCAACATTATTTGGTATTCCTTTAATTGTATTAGCCTTAACACTCCCCTGAGTCCTATTCCCCGCCCCTTCTTCTCGCTGACTAGGTAATCGACTAACAACCCTTCAAAACTGGTTCGTTAACCGATTTACCCAACAATTGTTTCTGCCCTTAAACCAGGAAGGCCATAAATGAGCTCTTATATTTTCATCTTTAATAATTTTTCTCTTATCCCTTAATATATTAGGACTATTGCCGTATACATTTACCCCTACAACACAACTATCAATGAATATAGGATTAGCTCTTCCTTTCTGACTTGCCACTGTAATTATTGGAATACGAAATCAACCAACTCATGCTCTAGGACACCTTCTCCCAGAAGGAACCCCTACTCTTTTAATCCCTATTCTCATTATCATCGAAACAATTAGCTTATTAATTCGACCCTTGGCTTTAGGTGTTCGACTAACTGCTAATCTTACTGCGGGACATCTGCTAATTCAATTAATCGCAACAGCTGTCTTTGTTTTACTTCCCCTAATACCTACAATTGCAATTCTTACAGGACTATTACTATTCCTTCTAACATTACTTGAAGTGGCTGTTGCCTTAATTCAAGCATATGTTTTCGTCCTTTTACTAAGCCTATACCTACAAGAAAACGTCTAATGGCCCATCAAGCTCACGCATACCACATAGTAGATCCAAGCCCCTGACCCTTAACAGGCGCAGTTGCCGCTTTATTAATAACATCAGGTTTAGCAATCTGATTCCACTTCCACTCAACAATTTTAATAACCCTTGGTCTTGTCCTATTACTTTTAACAATGCTCCAATGATGACGAGATATTGTGCGAGAGGGGACTTATCAAGGTCACCACACACCGCCCGTTCAAAAAGGCTTACGATTTGGTATAATCTTATTTATCACCTCTGAAGTTTTCTTCTTTCTAGGATTTTTTTGAGCATTTTACCACTCTAGCCTTGCACCCACTCCTGAACTAGGAGGCTCATGACCCCCAACAGGAATTTTGCCCTTGGACCCATTTGAAGTTCCCTTACTCAATACAGCTGTATTACTTGCCTCCGGTGTAACTGTCACATGAGCACACCACAGCATTATAGAAGGAGAACGAAAACAAGCAATTCAATCTCTAACATTAACCATTCTTCTCGGCATGTATTTTACATTTCTCCAAGCAATAGAATATTACGAAGCCCCTTTCACAATTGCAGATGGGGTCTACGGCTCAACTTTCTTTGTTGCCACAGGATTCCACGGCCTTCATGTAATTATTGGGTCTTCTTTCCTAGCTGTTTGTCTTCTACGTCAAGTTCAATACCATTTCACATCCAACCACCATTTTGGTTTTGAAGCAGCCGCTTGATACTGACACTTTGTAGACGTTGTCTGACTATTCCTATATATTTCCATCTACTGATGAGGATCATAATCTTTCTAGTATAAAACAAGTACATGTGACTTCCAATCACTCAGTCTTGGTTAAAATCCAAGGAAAGATAATGAATCTTTTTACCACAATTATTACTTTAACAATTGGTCTTTCCATTATTCTAGCTATTGTCTCCTTTTGACTGCCCCAAATAAACCCAGATTATGAAAAACTGTCCCCCTACGAATGTGGTTTTGACCCATTAGGAACAGCCCGTCTACCCTTTTCCCTTCGATTTTTCTTAGTAGCTATTTTGTTTCTCCTATTTGACTTAGAAATTGCACTTTTACTTCCCCTTCCCTGAGGAGATCAACTCATATCTCCGTTAATTACATTCATATGAGCATCAGCCATCCTAATCTTATTAACTCTGGGCTTAATCTATGAGTGAATTCAAGGAGGCCTAGAATGAGCAGAGTGGGTAATTAGTCTTAAGAAAAACATTTGATTTCGGCTCAAAAACTTGTGGTTAGATTCCATAATTACCTATATGACCCCTATTCATTTCACCATTTCAACAGCTTTTATACTAAGCCTATCAGGCCTTGCATTTCATCGCACTCATCTACTTTCAGCCTTACTCTGCCTGGAAGGCATAATACTATCCCTATTTATTGCCATTTCATTATGGTCTCTACAACTAAACTCCATAAACTTCTCAATAGCCCCTATAATTCTTTTAGCTTTCTCAGCCTGTGAAGCAAGTGCAGGACTTGCTCTACTAATTGCCACAGCCCGCACTCATGGCACTGACCGATTACAAAACCTTAACCTACTACAATGCTAAAAGTCTTAATTCCTACCCTAATACTAATTCCAACGGCAGGATTTGCCCCCACCAAATGACTTTGATCTGTTACGCTTGCCCATAGCCTAATCATCTCTCTTATCAGTTTATCATGACTAAAAAATATTTCAGAAACAGGATGAACGATATTAAACCCCTACATAGCTACAGACCCCCTGTCTTCACCATTATTGGTCCTAACTTGTTGGCTTCTTCCCCTAATAATTCTTGCAAGCCAAAACCATACCGCCTCCGAACCAATAAATCGTCAACGTACCTTTATTATACTTCTTACATCTCTACAATTTTTTCTAATCCTAGCTTTCAGTGCCACCGAAATAATTATGTTTTATGTTATATTTGAGGCTACACTTATCCCAACTTTAATTATTATTACCCGATGAGGTAACCAAACAGAACGATTAAATGCAGGCACATATTTTCTTTTTTATACCCTTGCAGGATCTCTCCCATTACTAGTTGCTCTTCTACTACTAAGTGATAGTACAGGGACATTATCTCTCCTTACTCTACAATATTCTAATCCCATTCCCCTATTAACATACGCCGATAAATTATGATGGGCTGGCTGTTTAATCGCCTTTTTAGTAAAAATGCCTTTATATGGGGTACACTTATGACTTCCCAAAGCCCATGTTGAAGCCCCAATTGCAGGCTCTATGATTCTAGCAGCCGTCCTCCTAAAACTAGGAGGATACGGAATAATACGAATAATAATTATATTAGAACCTTTAACAAAAGAACTTAGCTATCCTTTTATTGTCCTTGCCTTATGAGGAGTCATCATAACAAGTTCAATTTGTTTACGACAAACCGATCTAAAGTCTCTTATCGCTTATTCATCAGTGAGCCACATGGGTTTGGTAGCAGGCGGAATCCTAATTCAAACACCATGGGGCTTTACAGGTGCCCTAGTGCTTATAATTGCTCACGGTCTAACTTCATCTGCTCTATTTTGCTTAGCTAATACTAATTACGAACGAACCCATAGTCGAACGATAGTACTAGCCCGAGGTATACAAATAATCTTTCCACTAATAGCATCTTGATGGTTTATTACTAGCCTGGCCAATTTGGCTCTACCACCCCTCCCTAACTTAATAGGAGAACTAATAATCCTCACTTCCCTGTTTAACTGATCATGCTGAACAATTGCACTAACAGGGGCAGGCACCCTTATCACAGCTGCCTACTCTTTATTTATGTTCTTGATAACACAACGGGGGCCTACTCCGGCACACATTATTACCCTAGACCCCACACACTCCCGAGAACACCTACTTATTGCACTTCATCTAATCCCTCTAATTCTCTTAATCACCAAACCTGAATTAATCTGAGGTTGAACAGCTTGTAGACATAGTTTAACTAAGACATTAGATTGTGATTCTAAAAACAGGGGTTAAAATCCCCTTGTCCACCGAGAGAGGCTCGCTAGCAGTAAAGACTGCTAATCTTTTACCCCTTTGGTTGAACCCCAAAGCTCACTCGAAGCTTCTAAAGGATAACAGCTCATCCATTGGTCTTAGGAACCAAAAACTCTTGGTGCAAATCCAAGTAGCAGCTATGTTTTATTCACTTATTTTTTCCTCCTCCTTGATCTTAATTTTAACAACTCTTTCATATCCTGTGTTCCTAACAATAATTCCAACATGAAATTCAAATATCCCTCTCTCCCACCACGTTAAAACGGCTGTAAAGACAGCCTTTTTTATTAGCCTACTCCCTCTTAGTCTTCATCTTAGTCTGGGAGTAGTGACCATTTTAACCACCTGAAGTTGGATAAATATCCACACTTTCGATATTAATATTAGTTTTAAATTCGACTTATACTCGCTAATTTTTATCCCAATCGCCCTATATGTAACTTGATCTATTTTAGAGTTTGCTGTTTGATATATGCACTCAGATCCTCTCATCAATCGTTTCTTTAAATACCTCCTCATTTTCTTAATTTCAATAGTAATTCTCGTAACAGCCAATAATATATTTCAAATTTTTATTGGTTGAGAGGGAGTTGGAATTATGTCCTTCTTACTCATTGGCTGATGATACGGCCGAGCAGACGCAAACACTGCTGCTATGCAAGCAGTAGTTTATAATCGAGTTGGAGATATTGGTCTAATTTTTGCCATAGCTTGATTTGCAACCAACCTTAACTCATGAGAAATACAACAAATATTTTCAATCACGAAAAACCTTAACATTACACCGCCCCTAATAGGCTTAATCGTGGCCGCTACTGGTAAGTCAGCCCAATTTGGTTTACACCCCTGACTTCCTTCGGCCATGGAGGGTCCTACGCCGGTATCTGCCCTTCTACACTCAAGCACTATGGTCGTAGCTGGGATCTTTCTATTGATTCGCATAGCCCCTTTAATAGAAAATAACCCCTTTGCTTTAACCACTTGTTTATGTTTAGGAGCATTGACCACCTTTTTTACTGCTACCTGTGCTCTGACACAAAACGATATTAAAAAAATCGTAGCATTTTCTACATCTAGTCAATTAGGCTTAATGATAGTAGCCATTGGCCTAAACCAACCACAATTAGCTTTTCTTCACATCTGCACACACGCCTTTTTTAAAGCTATACTGTTCCTATGTTCAGGTTCAATTATTCACAGCTTAAATGATGAGCAAGACATCCGAAAAATAGGAGGTATACACCATCTTACCCCTTTTACTTCTTCTTGCTTTTCTCTAGGGAGCCTTGCCCTCACAGGAACCCCCTTTCTTGCCGGATTTTTTTCCAAAGATGCCATTATTGAAGCCCTAAACACATCCTACCTTAACGCCTGAGCCCTGACTCTGACCCTCCTAGCCACTTCTTTTACTGCCATCTACAGCCTTCGTTTAATTTTTTTCGTGTCTATAGGATACCCCCGATTTAATACTCTTTCACCTATTAATGAAAACAATCCATCAGTTATTAACCCCCTTAAGCGGCTAGCATGAGGGAGCATCATTGCCGGACTTTTAATTACTTCACACATAACCCCCCTAAAAACCCCTATTCTGTCCATACCTCTTCCAATTAAACTAGCCGCCCTATTAGTGACAATCTTTGGCCTTATAATCGCCTTAGACTTAGCCTCACTCACCACTAAACAATTTAAACTTAAGCCAAATCACACCCTTCATCACTTTTCCAACATACTAGGATTCTTTCCCACTATTATCCATCGATTAATGCCAAAAATGAACCTAATTCTAGGTCAAAAAATTGCCAGCCAGACAATTGATTTAACCTGGCTAGAAAAAACAGGCCCAAAAGCAGTCCAAGCTTTAAATATACCACTGGTTACAACCACAAGCAACATGCAACGAGGAATAATTAAAGCATATATTACTATATTCCTCTTAAGCATCCTACTTGCTATTTTTATTATCTATTAAACAGCCCGAAGAGTCCCACGGCTCAGACCACGAGTTAATTCCAACACCACAAATAAAGTTAACAGCAAGACCCAAACACCAATAATAAGAAAACCCCCTCCAAAAGAATATATTAAAGCAATTCCTTCCACATCCCCACGAAACAATGAAAACTCAACTAGTTCATCTGCAGGAACCCATGAAAACTCATGCCAACCTTCAGAAAATATTCAAAACATACAAACTACAACCCCGCCGTACATAAATATAAGAAAAATAACAGACCGGCTACCTCAACCTTCAGGAAAAGGTTCTGCTGCTAAAGCAGCAGAATATGCAAACACAACAAGCATTCCTCCTAAATAAATTAAAAATAAAATCAAGGATAAAAAAGGTCCACCATAATATACTAAAATCCCACACCCTATTCCCGCTACCATTACTAACCCTAACGCAGCAAAATAAGGAGAAGGATTAGAAGCAACAGAAATCAAACCCAGCACCAAACCAAATAATAATAAGAATATAACATAAGTCATAATTCCCGCCAGGACTCTAACCAGGACTAATGGCTTGAAAAACCACCGTTGTTATTCAACTACAAGAACATTAATGGCAAATCTACGAAAAACCCACCCCCTACTAAAAATTGCTAATGACGCATTAGTTGACTTACCCACCCCCGCCAACATCTCTGCTTGATGAAATTTTGGCTCATTACTAGGACTTTGCTTAATTATTCAAATTATTACTGGCTTGTTTCTCGCCATACACTATACCTCCGATATTTCAATAGCTTTTTCATCTGTTGCCCATATCTGTCGAGACGTAAACTACGGCTGACTCATCCGTAATATACATGCCAACGGCGCATCATTCTTTTTTATTTGTATTTACCTTCACATCGGCCGAGGACTATATTATGGCTCCTATATGTACAAAGAAACCTGAAACATCGGAGTTGTTCTATTTTTATTAACTATAATAACTGCCTTCGTAGGCTATGTTCTTCCATGAGGACAAATATCTTTCTGAGGAGCTACAGTTATTACAAACCTACTATCCGCAGTTCCTTATGTTGGAGATATACTAGTCCAATGAATTTGAGGGGGATTTTCTGTTGACAATGCAACCCTCACCCGATTCTTCGCTTTCCATTTTTTATTTCCCTTCATTATTGCAGCCGTAACTATCATTCATCTCCTATTTCTCCATGAAACAGGCTCAAATAACCCCCTTGGCTTAGACTCCAATGTAGATAAAATTACCTTTCACCCATACTTTTCTTACAAGGATTTGTTAGGTTTTGCAATCCTAATAATTGCACTAATTTCATTATCCCTATTTTCTCCAAATTTATTAGGAGACCCAGACAATTTCACCCCCGCAAACCCTTTAGTTACACCCCCCCACATTAAACCAGAGTGATACTTCCTATTTGCATATGCGATTCTTCGGTCCATTCCAAATAAATTAGGGGGAGTATTAGCTTTACTAGCCTCTATTCTTATCCTCATGCTAGTGCCATTCTTACACACATCTAAACAACGAAGTTTAACATTCCGACCAATCTCCCAATTTATATTCTGAACCTTAATTGCAGACGTACTAATCCTCACATGAATTGGAGGAATGCCAGTAGAAGACCCTTACATTATTATTGGTCAAATCGCATCCCTTCTTTACTTCTTATTATTCCTTGTTTTTATACCTCTTGCCGGGATTATCGAGGATAAAATCCTCTTAAAAGAAAATAATAACCAATAGCCCTAGTAGCTCAGCGCCCAGAGCGCCGGTCTTGTAAACCGGACGTCGGAGGTTAAACTCCTCCCTAGCGCTCATCAAAGAAGAAAGATTTTAACTTCCGCCCCTAACTCCCAAAGCTAGGATTCTGAATTAAACTATTCTTTGAAAATTACATATATGTATTTACACCATACATTTATATTAAACTATTAAATAATTAACCAGGACTAACATATTAAAATTCAGTTATATTTTATATTAAACATTCAAGAAAACATTAAACTAAGGTAGACAAAAACCATATAATAGTATACCTATATTAGGATCATAAGAACTAAACGAGATTTAAGACCGAACTAATTTAACTCACTGGTTAAGTTATACCAGGACTCAGAATCTCGCCAAGAAAAACCATTTTAGCCCAATAAGAACCGACCATCAGTTGATATCTCTACGCATTCGTTTAATGATTGTCAGGTCCATTAATCGTGGGGGTTTCACAATATGAATTATTTCTGGCATTTGGTTCCTATTTCAGGTCCATTAATCGGTTCATTCCTCATTCTTTCATCGTAAATTACATAAGTTAATGGTGGAGTACATACTCCTCTTTAACTTCACATGCCGGGCGTTCTCTCCACAGGCGCATGGGTTTTTATTTTTTCTCTTTCCTTTCAATTGGCATTTCAGAGTGCATAAAACGGTGTGCAAAATCAAGGGTGAGCATTTTTCTTGTAATTATTATTATTTGTGAGCGGTGAAAAGACATTACATTAGAATTGCATAACTTAATATCAAGAGCATAAAGTATCAAGTAAATCTACTAATATATCTAAGATACCCCCTTCGTTGATTCGCGTTAAACCCCCCTACCCCCCTAAACTCCTAAAAGGTATAACACTCCTGCAAACCCCCCGGAAACAGGAAACCCCCTAGAAATTTAAAATTAGCCCATAATTGTGTTTATTTACATTATTATAATATTGCAGAT